AAATGGATATATTTAATGGAGAATCATTATCGACAGACATTGGTCCTTTCTTGACCTCTATCAGTGAATTAGCTAGGAAATCAACAACTGGTTTTAATCTTAATTTTAAAAAGCTTGTTTTAATATCCGAACAAAGAAGATTTGATTCAGAAAATCAAAAAAAATGTTTGAAATTTCTATTCGATGTAATTACAACTGATCCAAATAATCAAACAATTCAAAAAAAATCTATTGGAATAGAAGAAATCGGTAAAAAGATTCCTCGACGATCATACAAATTGATCGATTCTTTTGAAGAGCGGGAGGAGGAAAATGAGGAAGAATCAACAGAAAATCATGGGATTCGTTCAAGAAAAGCCAAACGTGTGGTAATTTATACTGATAAGGCGGATCCGGATGAGAATACCAATACTCATACTAGTACCAGTACTAATAGTGATCAAGCAGAAGAGTTGGCTTTGATACGTTACTCGCAACAATCAGATTTTCGTCGGGATATAGTAAAAGGATCCATGCGCGCTCAAAGACGTAAAATAGTTACTTGGGAAATGTTTCAAGCGAATGTGCATTCCCTGCTTTTTTTGGACAGAATAGACAAAACTTTTTTTTTTTCTTTTGATATCTCCCGAACAATGAATCTAATTTTTAGAAATTGGATAGATACAGGACCGAAATTCAAAACTTCGGATTCTGAGGAGGAAGAGGCAAAAGAAAAGGCAAAAAAAATTGCAGATAAAAAAAACGAGAATGAAAGGATAGCAATAGCAGAAACTTGGGATACTATTATATTTGCTCAAGCAATAAGAGGTACTATGTTAGTAACCCAATCGATTCTTAGAAAATACATCATATTGCCTTCATTGATAATAGCTAAAAACCTCGGCCGTATGCTCTTATTTCAATTCCCCGAGTGGTACGAGGATTTGAAGGAGTGGAATAGAGAAATGCATGTTAAATGCACCTATAATGGTGTTCAATTATCAGAAACAGAATTTCCGAAAAACTGGTTAACGGATGGTATTCAGATAAAAATCCTATTTCCTTTCTGTCTGAAACCCTGGCGCAAATCCAAACTACGATCCCATCATAGAGATCCAATCCAAAAGAAAGGGAAAACGGAAAATTTTTGTTTTTTAACAATCTGGGGAAGGGAAACCGAACTACCTTTTGGTTCGGCCCGACAACAACCTTCCTTTTTTGAACCTATTTATAATGAATTCGAAAAAAAAAAGAGAAAAGTGAAAAAAAAATGTTTTCTAGTTCTAAGAGTTTTCAAAAAAAAAACAAAACAGTTTATAAAGGTCTCAAAAGAAAAAACAAGATGGATTATCAAAACGGTTCTATTTTTAAAAAGAATAATAAAAGAGTTTGTAAACGTAAATACAATTTTCTTATTTGTATTGAAGAAAGTATATGAACCGAATGAAAATGGAAAAGATTCCATAATCAGAAGCAGTAATAAAATTGTTCCTGAATCGACCATTCGAATTAGATTCATGGATTGGGCAAATTATTCACTGACAGAAAAAAAAAGGAAAGATCTGTCCGATAGAACAACCCTAATCAGAAATCAAATAGAAAGGGGTGCAAAAGACAAAAGAAAAATATTTCTAACTCCGGATATAAATATTAGTCCTAACGATACAAGTTGTGGTGATAAAAGATCGGAATCGCAGAAACCTATTTGGCAGATATCAAAAAGAAGAAGTAACAGATTCATATTCATACGCAAATGGCACTATTTTTTGACATTTTTCAACGAAAGAATATACATACATATCTTTCTATGTACTGTTAATATTTCTAGAGTCAATGTACAACTTTTCCTTGAATCAACAAAAAAGATTATCGATAAATACATTCACAATGATGAAAAAAATAAAGAAGGGATTGATGAAACAAATCAAAAAAAAATTAACTTTATTTCGACTATAAAAAAGTCTCTTTCTAATATTAGTAATAATAAATCAAAGATTTCTGGTGACCTATATTCCTTTTCACAAGCATCTGTATTTTACAAATTATCACAAATCCAAGCTATTAAGAAGTATCATTTGAGATCTCTACTTCAATATCGCGAAGCATATCTTATTCTTAAGGAAAGAATCAGGAATTTTTTTGGAACACGAAGAATATTTGATTCCAAATCAAGGCATAAAAAACTTCCGAATTCTGGAATGAATGAATGGAAAAACTGGTTAAGGGGTCATTATCAATACAATTTATCTCAGGCTAGGTGGTCTAAATTAGTACCGCAAAAATGGCGAACTAGGGTCAATCGGCGTCGTACGATTAAAAATAAAGACTCAAAAAAGAATTCATATGAAAAAGCCCAATTCATTCATTACGAGAAAAAAAATGATTATGAAGTGAATTCATTGACGAGCAAAAAAGCAAAATTAAAAAAAAACTACAGATATGATCTTTTTTCATATAAATATATTAATTATGGGGATAGGAAAGACTCATATATTTATCCATCCTCATTACAAGTAAACGAGGACCGAGAGATTCCATATAATTACAACACACCTAAAATTGAACCATTTTATGTACTGGGGGATATATCTATTAGTGATTATCTAGGAGAAGAGTATATTATTGGTACGGGTAAAAGTACGGATAGAAAATATTTGGAGTGGAAAATTTTCGATTTATTTCTTAGAAAGAATATCGATATTGAGTCCTGGACCGATACGGATACCGGGACCAACATTAATAAAATGACTAAGACCGAGACTGATTATTATCAAATGATTGATAAGAAAGATCTTTTCTATCTCACGATTCATCAAGAAATCAACCCCCCCAATCAAAAAAAAAAGTTTTTTTTGATGGGAATGAATAAAGAAATGCCATATCGTCCCATATTAAATCCGAAATCTTGGTTCTTCTCAGAATTTGTGCCACTTTATGATGCATATAAGATCAAACCGTGGATTATACCAATCAAATTACTTCTTTTCATTTTTAATGGAAATGAAAACATTAGTGAAAACAAAAACATTAATGGAAATCAAAAAAAGGATCTTCGTATATCATCTAATCAAAAAGAATATCTTGAATTAAAGAATCGAAATCAAGAAGAAAAAGAACAGCTCGGCCACGGAAATATTGGCTCAGACGCACGAAAACGACAAAAAGGTTTTGAAAAGGATTACACGGAATCAGACATTCAAAAACGTGAAAAGAAAGGACAACCCGAGAGTAACAAGAAAGCAAAACTAGAGTTATTCCTGAAAAAATATTTGCTTTTTCAATTGAGATGGGATGATCCTTTGAATCACAGAATTTTCAATAATGTTAAGGTATATTGTTTCCTGCTTAGACTCAAAAATGCAAAGGAAATTGCTATATCCTCTATTCAAGGAGGAGAAATGCACCTGGATGTAATGTTAATTCAGACGAATCTAACTCTTCCAGAATTGATAAAAAAGGGAATATTGATTCTCGAACCAGTACGTCTGTCTATAAAATGGGATAGACAATTTATTATGTATCAAACCATAGGTATCTCATTGGTCCATAATAATAAATGCCAAACTAATGGAAGATATCGAGAAAAAAGATATGTTGATGAGAATTATTTCAATGGATCCATTGTACAACATAAAAAGATGCTTGTGAATAGAGACGAAAATCCTTATGATTTGCTTGTTCCTGAAAATATTCTATCCCCTAGGCGTCGTAGAGAATTGAGAATTCTAATTTGTTTCAATTCCGGAAATAGGAATGTTATGGATAGAAATCCGGTATTTTTCAATGACAACAATGTAAGGAACTGGGGGCAATTTTTGGATGAGGACAAGCATATTGATACAGATATAAATAAATTCATTCAATTCAAATTGTTTCTTTGGCCCAATTATCGATTAGAGGATTTAGCTTGTATGAATCGCTACTGGTTTGATACCAATAATGGCAGCCGTTTCAGTATGTCAAGGATACATATGTATCCACGATTCGGAATTAGTTGATGGTTGGTACATTTCCTATATATCAGGTGTCGGATCCGGTATATGAATGTACACACACGCTGTGTTACATTCTAATACATGATACCGATTCAATAACGTCTCAATTGGATTGAATCTAGAAATGCTTCGGCAGAATCTTCTTAGGTCAAAATCATTTTCTTTTGTGGGTACAGAAATTGCCCTTCTATCGAATCAAATTAAAAATTGTACTTACAATTCATTTGAATTTAATTTTGATTTGATTTGATAGAATAAAGTAATATATGAATAAATCCAGATTATTGGGTGTATCAGATCAAAATAACTGGCATTCTTATTATTCCTGATTGGTAAAATCCATATCTGTGGAAAAAAAAAAAAAAAGAGAGAAATTTTATTTTTATGGTTATGGTCAAAAATTCATTCATCTCAGTTATTCCGAAAGAAGAAAAAAACAAAGGATCTGTTGAATTTCAAGTAATCAGTTTCACCAATAAGATACAGAGACTTACTTCACATTTTGAATTGCACAGAAAAGATTATTTATCTCAGATAGGTTTGCGGAAAATTCTGGGAAAACGTCAACGGCTGCTGGCTTATTTGTCAAAGAAAAATAGAGTGCGTTATAAAAAATTAATTGATCAATTAGATATTCGGGAACCAAAAACTCGTTAATTTGAAGATTGTTTGAATTCTTTGGTTTATTAGATCTTGAATTTTGATGAACCTCATTTATTTCGTTTTCGGCAATTCATAGAATAATGGATCGGAGAAGAAAACATATGAATGTACCGGCTACAAGAAAAGACCTCATGATAGTTAATATGGGTCCTCACCACCCATCAATGCATGGTGTTCTTCGACTTATCGTTACTCTAGATGGTGAAGATGTTATTGACTGCGAACCCGTATTGGGTTATTTACACAGAGGGATGGAAAAAATTGCGGAAAACCGAACAATTATACAATATCTTCCTTATGTAACACGTTGGGATTATTTAGCTACTATGTTCACAGAGGCAATAACGGTAAATGCACCAGAACAATTAGGAAATATTCAAGTACCCAAAAGAGCCAGCTATATCAGAGTAATTATGCTGGAGCTGAGTCGTATAGCTTCTCATTTATTATGGCTTGGACCTTTTATGGCAGATATCGGTTCACAGACTCCCTTCTTCTATATTTTCAGAGAAAGGGAATTGCTATATGATCTATTCGAAGCTGCCACAGGTATGCGAATGATGCATAATTATTTTCGTATCGGGGGAGTCGCTGCTGATCTACCTCATGGCTGGATAGATAAATGTTTGGATTTCTGCGATTATTCTTTAACAGGAGTTGTTGAATATCAAAAGCTTATTACGCAAAATCCCATTTTTTTGGAACGAGTTGAAGGGGTGGGCATTATTGGTGGGGAGGAAGCAATAAATTGGGGTTTATCGGGACCAATGCTACGAGCTTCCGGAATCCAATGGGATCTTCGTAAAGTTGATCATTATGAGTGTTACGATGAATTCGATTGGGAAGTCCAGTGGCAAAAAGAAGGAGACTCATTAGCTCGTTATTTAGTACGAATCAATGAAATGACGGAATCCATAAAAATTATTCAACAGGCTCTAGAAGGAATTCCGGGGGGGCCCTATGAGAACTTAGAAGTTCGACGCTTTGATAGAGCAAGTGATTCCGAATGGAATGGTTTTGAATATCGATTCATTAGTAAAAAGCCTTCTCCCACTTTTGAATTGTCGAAACAAGAACTTTATGTGAGAGTAGAAGCCCCAAAGGGAGAATTGGGAATTTTTCTGATAGGGGATAATAGTGTTTTTCCCTGGAGATGGAAAATTCGTCCACCTGGTTTCATCAATTTGCAAATTCTTCCTCAGCTAGTTAAAAGAATGAAATTGGCTGATATCATGACGATACTAGGTAGTATAGATATCATTATGGGAGAAGTTGATCGTTGAAATGATAATTGATACGACAGAAGTACAAGCTATCAATTCTTTTTCCAGATCGGAATCCTTAAAAGAGGTCATAGACCTCTTATGGCTGCTTGTCCCTATTTTTACTCCTGTATCGGGAATCACAATAGGCGTACTCGTGATTGTGTGGTTAGAAAGAGAAATATCTGCAGGGATACAACAACGTATCGGGCCTGAATATGCCGGCCCCTTGGGAATTCTTCAAGCTCTAGCAGATGGGACCAAATTACTTTTGAAAGAGGATCTTCTCCCATCTAGAGGAGATGTTCGTTTATTCAGTATGGGGCCATCTATAGCGGTCATATCAATTCTACTAAGCTATTTAGTAATTCCTTTTGGCTATCGCCTTGTTCTAGCCGATCTCAGTATAGGCGTTTTTTTATGGATCGCTATTTCCAGTATTGCTCCTATTGGACTTCTTATGTCAGGATATGGATCGAATAATAAATATTCCTTTTCAGGTGGTCTACGAGCTGCTGCTCAATCTATTAGTTATGAAATACCATTAACTCCGTGTGTGTTATCAATATCTCTACGTGTGATTCGTTGGAACATGAACCTTTACCCCTTTCCTGGAAATAAAGGAAAGGGGTTGGATGTGTTGAATAGATACCTTTCTCTTTTTATTCATCATTCGGGTCGATGAGTTAAACCAGATAGTTATATGAGTGAAACAAAACAGCTTATGAATTTGCAGTAAGAAGATTGATTCTCATTCCCTATGTACGAGAGTAAAGTGGAAGTAAACATAAGCGGTCGAAACTGTTTACCCCAAGATTGGTTGATTAGTCATCATGACTTGAAGCGGGTGCAAAAGATCAACTGTATGGAGTTTCTACTATTGTATTGTATGTTGTTGTATGTTGGGTATGTTGTATGTATTACCATATCGGGGATCAATCAAAAATGAGTGGACGGTTAGGAACACAAAGGTACACAAAGGATTAGTGATGAAGATAATGTAAGGTATCCAAAAGGATATTTCTGCATAAAATAAAAGGAATCATAATGAGGGCTTTAAGTTCGTAGAAATGATCAAGCAGTACTTCCTCACGATTCCGATCCAGAGTATGCTTCTATCCACTGATTAAATAAATGACTGTCGAGAACGAAGTAATCCTTTGATTTGATTTTTTAGAAACCCCCCTTCTGAGTGAGAAAGAAGAACAGGAACGAAAGAAATGGAATGCAATAGGAAAACTGAATAATAAGAAATCTTTCTTTATTCTTTCTTTCCTCAATCCTATCCATATTCATACGGATAGAATTCTTATAATGATTTATCAACTATAACTTATGAATTAGTGTCTAATTATTTTTCGTACGAAAAGTATGGGTCGAAATATCTATTGAAACAACGAGTATTTTATTGAAGGATTAAGTTATTACTGAACTAAAAGAATTCTAAGTCTAATTAGAAAATAAAGGATGAGATCAATTCGGAAGCGCTTTTTTTTATTATGGCGGACGGAATTCCATTGGTCTAATTCGGGACTCTTCGATACATCTTTACTCTAATCTACACTACAAACATGCCGAGGTAATAATGAACCAGTCCTTAGATTTATTTGTGGCCATCGAGGAGCCGTATGAAGCTGAGGTCTCATGTGCGGTTCTGGAATAGCGATGGGAATAGTGATGTTATCATCGACTATGATTATCTAACAGTTCAAGTACAGTTGATATAGTTGAGGCACAGTCAAAATATGGGTTTTGGGGGTGGAATCTGTGGCGTCAACCTATAGGGTTTATAGTTTTTCTAATTTCTTCCCTAGCGGAATGTGAAAGATTACCTTTTGATTTACCAGAAGCAGAGGAGGAATTAGTAGCAGGTTATCAAACCGAATATTCAGGTATTAAATCTGGTTTATTTTACGTTGCTTCTTACCTAAATCTACTAGTTTCTTCATTATTTGTAACAGTTCTTTACTTGGGCGGGTGGAATTTCTCTATTCCGTACATATTCATTTCTGAACCTTTTGGAATAAATAAAACAGGTGGAGTCTTTGGAATGACAATTGGTATCCTTATTACATTAGCTAAAGCTTATTTGTTCCTGTTCATTCCTATCACAACAAGATGGACTTTACCTAGGATGAGAATGGACCAGCTATTAAACCTTGGGTGGAAATTTCTTTTACCTATTTCTCTAGGTAATCTATTATTAACAACTTCTTCCCAACTCGTTTCGCTATAACAAAATATGATATTCTAGATTCATAACCTATCTAGAGCAAGAGAAAGAAACATCAAACTATTCATGGATATCCACGATATGTTCCCTATGGTGACTGGGTTCATGAATTATGGTCAACAGACAATACGAGCTGCAAGGTATATTGGTCAAAGTTTCATGATTACCTTATCTCACGTGAATCGTTTACCTGTGACTATTCAATATCCTTATGAAAAATCGATCACATCGGAGCGTTTTCGTGGTCGAATCCATTTTGAATTTGATAAATGCATTGCTTGTGAAGTATGTGTTCGGGTATGCCCCATAGATCTACCCGTTGTTCATTGGAGATTGGAAACGGATATTAGAAAGAAACGATTGCTTAATTATAGTATTGATTTTGGAATCTGTATATTTTGTGGTAATTGTGTCGAGTATTGTCCAACAAACTGTTTATCAATGACTGAAGAATATGAACTTTCTACTTATGATCGTCACGAATTGAATTATAATCAAATTGCTTTGGGCCGGTTACCAATGTCAGTAATTGGAGATTACACAATTCGAACAATTACGAATTCGACTCCAATCAAAATAATCAGGGGTAAACCTCTTGATTCAAAAACGATTACCAATTACTAAGATTCCGTTTTGATCTAAAGTAAAGGAGTGAGGCTTCTTTCATTTTGCTAGGTCAGTAAATAACTATTGATTGGTGAGAATCAAGGCTTGATTTTGATTTAGAACGGATTCATAGATCTGTGATGATTTCAAAATATACAATTCCGAACTACTCTTTCAGATACAGTAGCGGGATTGATCCAATAACTGTATCTATATAAATCTACACCCCTTTAGGATTCAATTAGGAACGTATCATATACAAGAAAAAAATAAGGTAACCTCTTTTTTCTTGGATCGGTTAGTAAGTTTATGAAATATTTCGATTTATTTATCTCTTTTTTTACACATAATGGATTTACCTGGACCAATACATGATATTCTTTTAGTATTTCTGGGATCAGGTCTTATATTAGGAGGTCTGGGGGTGGTCTTACTTACCAACCCAATTTATTCTGCTTTTTCATTGGGACTGGTTCTTGTTTGTATATCCTTATTCCATATTCCATCTAACTCCTATTTTGTAGCTGCTGCACAACTCCTTATTTACGTAGGAGCTGTAAATGTTTTAATCCTATTTGCTGTGATGTTCATGAATGGTTCAGAATATTACAACGATTTCTATCTTTGGACCGTTGGGGATGGGGTCACTTCACTGGTTTGTACAAGTATTCTTTTTTCACTAATTACTACTATCTCGGATACGTCGTGGTACGGGATTGTTTGGACTACAAGATCAAATCAGATTATAGAGCAGGACCTAACAAGTAACGTTCAACAAATTGGGATTCATTTATCAACAGATTTTTACCTTCCATTTGAACTCATTTCTATAATTCTTTTAGTTGCTTTGATAGGTGCAATTGCTATGGCCCGGCAGTAAAGTAATTAAGTAATAAATACTTAGATCCAAAATAAAATAAAAAAAGTCTTGTTTTGTTCTATGTTATCACATCCATTTTCCTTCAGTTCCATTTTCATATTCTATTGTTCATATATGAAATTGAAAGGGGTTTAGTTCGATCCATTACTAATACCTTACTTTGTTTCGTACTTAATTTATATTCTAATCAAATCGGTGAAATTGTTGTTCATATTGAAATGAATCAAGATTGATGAGGGGTTGGTCAATGATGACCGAACATGTACTTATTTTGAGTGCCTATTTATTTTCTATCGGTATTTATGGATTGATCACAAGTCGAAACATGGTTAGAGCACTTATGTGTCTTGAACTTATACTGAATGCGGTTAATATAAATCTC